AACCCTCACGATTTTTAAAGTCGACGGATTTTCCTCTTACTATAAATTTCCTTGTTGTCGATATTGACATGTATAATCGGACTCTATCTTTATTCTCGTCCAATTAATCAGTTATTTATCAGACTATGGGGTGAATAATTTAATCAATTAATATTCGATTCTTTCTTCAACTTGAAATCGGTTCAAAACAAAATTCTTTTTTTTTTATTGCAATTTTGATATAAATAATATTAGTTTGATATAAATAATATTAGTTTGATATAAATAATATTAGTTTGATATAAATAATATTAGTTTGATATAAATAATATTAGATATAAATAATACTAAAAAAAAATACAGATTCAGGCCATCATTAATTATTTGCGATTAATTATTTGAGATAGTATTTTAGTACACATACATATGTATATAAAGTTAGCCTTTCTAAAGTTTAGACGAAAAGATTTTACTAATGCACAGCAAAGTAGTCAACTCCATTTGTTAGAACAGCTTCCATTGAGTCTCTGCACCTATCCTTTTTTTATTCTGTCTTTATGTATATGTATGAACCTTGTTTTGTTTTTGGAAAACGGGATTTGGCTCAGGATTGCCCATTTTAAATTCCAGGGTTTCTCTGAATTTGAAAGTTATCACTTAGTAAGTTTCCATACTAAGGCTCAATCCAATTAAGTCCGTAGCGTCTACCAATTTCGCCATATCCCCCCTTTTTTATATTAAGATCGATCTTATTATGCTGCTATTCTTTTTTTTTTCTTTCATTTATAATCTATCGGAACTGTAGAAGTTATTAAAAAAAAAGAATTCCTATACCTATAAAAGTCTTTCTATTTGTATTTGATTTCTTGTCTATCTTCTTTCATCTCGATCGGAGACTCCTATTTGGTCTAATCCGAAATGATTCTAGCATTTCTGTATCCGCAATTCAATATAGATATATACCACATTTATTATATATGCCTCTTCCCCTCTCATTTTTCTCATGCAATTTGAGATACTCGAACGGTCGATTCTTTTCTTTTTTGTTTTGCTATTCTATATTAATTATGTATATTAATTTTGAATAACTAAGAATAAAAAAAAAACTAACTACGATTCGAGTAGTTTACTAAATTCCCGTGCATGTACAATTTCGATGTACAATTTCGGTTGTTATTCTTATGTAGGCCCGCTTAGCTCAGAGGTTAGAGCATCGCATTTGTAATGCGATGGTCATCGGTTCGACTCCGATAGCTGGCTTTTCATTATTTGTTTGATTTTTTTACTTGATTGATAATGTTTTTTTGACATCAAAGAATATTGAAAAAGCTTCTTCCCCTTTTTTCTAAGAATCACCGATTCTATTATTATGTGGGAGAAATTTTCCATTATGAATAGAAAAGTTAAAGCTCTCCAGAAAAACAAGAACAAGAAAAGGAACTTTTCTCGTTCTTGTTTTTCTATAAACATTATTATTGTATATACAATAAAGTCTGGGAGAGAATCCATCTCATTAGTCTTTGTAGTATAATATTTCATGCCCCCCATTTATCATATTTATCCTTTAGTTCAGTTTTAATATGAAATTTCAATAAAATAAGGGAAATAAGGAGTTGTTATGTCACGTTACCGAGGGCCTCGTTTCAAAAAAATACGCCGTCTGGGGGCTTTGCCGGGACTAACTCGTAAAAGGCCTAGAGCCGTAAGCGATCTTAGAAATCAATCGCGTTCCGGTAAAAAATCTCAATATCGTATTCGTTTAGAAGAAAAACAAAAATTGCGTTTTCATTATGGTCTTACAGAACGGCAATTACTTAAATACGTTTGTATCGCCGCAAAAGCAAAAGGGTCAACGGGTCAGGTTTTACTACAATTAATCGAAATGCGTTTGGATAACATCCTTTTTCGATTAGGTATGGCGTCAACTATTCCTCGAGCCCGCCAATTAGTTAACCATAGACATATTTTAGTTAATGGTCGTATAGTAGATATACCAAGTTATCGCTGCAAACCTCGAGATATTATTACAGTGAAGGATGAACAAAAATCTAGAGCTATGATTCAAAACCATCTTGATTCATCCGCTCAGGAGGAATTGCCAAAACATTTGACTTTTCAACCATTCCAACACAAAGGATTGGTCAATCAAATAATAGATAGTAAATGGATTGGCTTGAAAATAAATGAATTATTAGTCGTAGAATATTATTCTCGTCAGACTTAAACCTAACTAAAATAATAAATAATCTAAAATAATAAAATAATAAAATAAAGGTTCGGACAATTTTGCCCCCTGGTTCCTAAGTAAATATAAGCGTGGGGGGGGCTTTTCTCCCATTCATATATCATATATCATATTAGGGGTAGAGATATTTTTTTTTTATCCTTTGACCACTCTTTACAGTATTTTTTGTACCGCAGAAATGCGGAATACAGACTTTATTTATAGGAAAGGTGGGAATAAAGGTATCCATTCTTATGTGATTTGATATATTTCAGTCAGTAACATTGATAAATTAGATGAAGGTACGGAAAGAGAGGGATTCGAACCCTCGGTAAACAAAAAAAGCCTACATAGCAGTTCCAATGCTACGCCTTGAACCACTCGGCCATCTTTCCTACACAACGATTCTGGACCAGAAACCGAGTAAATCGCGAGTCATTCATATTACATTATTGGATAGGTGCGGTATGTATAATCTAATTTTAACTATAACTAAAAAAACGAAAAAAAAAAAGAGAAACCCCCCGTTCGAGTCCTCCCTATCCATTGATTTAAGCCGGTCTAGTTATCAGAAAGGGATGCGCGCGCTGTCTACGAATATATCTTTATTGTTTTTAACAAATTTAACAAAGAATTTTTCAAAAAAAAATTCTCTTTATTCCCCAGCGACTTTTATTTGATTAAAATTCAAAGTTTTCTATTTTTATAGTTAGTTTCTATTTTTTTTTTTTTTCTGAGTCAAGTCTCTTTTTATGTTATTTTGTACTGTACAATTCCTTTTTTTGTGGGGTCGTTTTCTCACGAGAGGTAATAAAAATAAATTATAAAATGGATTGAGTGCTACCTATGCCTAGATCCCGGATAACTGGAAATTTTATTGATAAGACCTTTTCAATTGTAGCCAATATCTTATTACGAATAATTCCGACAACTTCAGGAGAAAAAGAGGCATTTACCTATTACCGAGATGGTGTGATTTGATTTTTTATTTTTTTTACTTAACTTACCACTATCAAGTCTGAGGAAAAAAAAGATTAGTCGGGATAGAAAGATTTGAAATAACTCTACGCCTGGTGAAGGTGAAGTTTATAAATAAAACAATTCCTTCTGTTGTGTATTCCCGATTAATGCAGCCTCAGATGCTTCAATTGTCGATTCTAGCATTGAGCGAAAGGTTGAACCTAGAACTATGGTTCTGTATTGCAGATTAACCCAATTCCACTAGTACCATATAAATAGGCAGCATAGAGGAAGAAGCACTACGTCTAGGAATCAACAACACGAAAACTTTGTTATAAATTATCCCTTTTCTTTATTGGGATCAAACTAAGAATAATGGTTGAGACAACAAGCATCCATCTCGTTCGTACTTTGAATACCCATATAACCGTCGAAGACTGTTGAAGTGACTAATTCCTAGAAATTAAGAGACGTTGAGGACAAAGAAATTGTTGGAGTTAACTTAACATTTTTATCTAGTACTGACGCGCTCGATGTTACGAAAAGATCTTTTGCAGTAAGGTTGGCTAGAGATTTCTTGTAAAAACACTAGCCCCGTTCAGTTCATAATGAGAATATTTTACTGCCTTTTGATTCACTGTATTATTCTCATTATGCACATAAGGGAGGAGCCGTATGAGATGAAAATCTCACGTACGGTTCTGGAACGGAGATTCTTTAAATTGAATAACGACCGTAACGAATGTCCGCCCAATCCGAAGGAAATTATGCGGAAGCTTTACAGAATTATTATGAAGCTATGCGCCTAGAAATTGATCCCTATGACCGAAGTTATATACTCTATAATATAGGCCTTATTCACACAAGTAATGGAGAACACACAAAAGCTTTGGAATATTATTTTCGGGCACTAGAACGAAACCCTTTCTTACCACAAGCTTTTAACAATATGGCCGTGATCTGTCATTACGTGCGACTATCTCCACTATAGAAAGAAAAAGAAAGAGCCAAATCCGCTAGTAAAAAAAAAAATAGGCTTTCTACATATACATCGTCAAAAAGAACGATTTTTATCAGCTGTAGCAAAAAAAGAAACTTCATAGAAGTCAAACTAGGAAGAAAAAAAAAATATGCTTATATACTATATTCTATGGATAAAGGATCTAATTGATAGAGGAAGTACCGTAAAGATCAATTAGCGAGATTGTTATTTTTGGCCGATACACTAAGAACTGCTTCCTTATGTCTTATGTCATAATATGAGACATACTTTAGGAATCAACTTATGTAACAGAGGCGATCGCCTAAAGTATTGAGCAGCGGTGCAGCATCAGATCCCAAAGATAGTAAGCCCTTTCTTTCTTATGAGGAAGGGTCTTTTTCAAAGATTCTATATAAAATTTATCTATTTCTATATGAAAGCGAGATAGTTACCTTTCAGAAAATTCTAATGATAGTAGAATGCCTACGCTTTATTCTTCTGAGGGTGGGAGAAAAGATAAAACAAAACGGATTATTAATCAAATCAAAATTCAAATTCGAAACTCATGTAATTAACCCCCTTTGGTTAACTCGAGAAAAAAAGGGGGGGGGGGGTACCAAAACAATTGACTACGGAGCCGTATGAGGTAGGAAACTCTCAAGTACGGTTCTAAGGAAAGGAATTTACTCTCCTATTCCGACCGAGGAGAACAGGCCATTCGTCAGGGAGATTCCGAAATTGCAGAGGCGTGGTTCGATCAAGCCGCCGAGTATTGGAAACAAGCCATAGCGCTTACTCCTGGAAATTATATCGAAGCACAGAATTGGTTGAAGATTACAAGGCGTTTTCAATAAG